ATGACTCGAAACCCCTTTCACCTAGTAGAATATAGCCCATGGCCCTTAACGGGCTCTTTAGGTGCAATATTTTTAACTCTTGGTATAACTTCTTGATTTCATAATCACGGAGTTATTACTATATCCTTAGGCCTATTCCTAATTATAATAACTATATTTCAATGATGACGAGATATTATCCGAGAAAGTACTTTTCAAGGTTATCACACTATAAAAGTATCCTTAGGTATACGTATGGGCATAATTTTATTTATTACATCAGAAGTTTGTTTTTTCTTTGCATTCTTTTGAGCTTACTTTCATAGTAGCCTTGCACCAAACACAGAAGTTGGCGCTTGTTGACCCCCTATTTATATCCACCCCTTAAACCCTTTCCAAGTCCCTCTCTTAAATACTGCAATTCTTTTAGCCTCAGGGGTGACTGTCACCTGAGCCCATCATTCCCTTATAGCAGGAAACCATAAAGAAGTTACACAATCCATAATCCTTACAATCATTTTAGGGATATATTTTACAGTACTTCAAGCTCAAGAATATATAGAAACTTCATTTTCTATCTCAGATAGTGTTTATGGTGCTACTTTTTTTGTCGCCACAGGATTCCACGGCCTACATGTTATAATTGGATCAATATTTTTACTTACCTGCCTACTACGAATTTTATATCACCATTTCTCAACTGATCACCATTTTGGCTTCGAAGCAGCTGCTTGATACTGACATTTTGTAGATGTTGTATGATTAATTTTATACACTTGTATCTATTGATGGGGCTCTTAATTAATTTAAAACATGGTATTGTACTTTATTTATAGAAGATATGATTTGCAATCATAAAGAAAGATGCTGTCTTCAACACCATATTGTACCCTGTACTCAGTGAAAAGCCAAATAGAGGCATTTAACTGTTAATTAAAAAACTGTAATATTATATTACTTCACTGGTGACACTGCGCCGGAATGAACGGATTATATTGATGTTATAAACTATAAGGGTAACCTTCTGTGTTTATGTTAACTACTATTATTTATCTATTTATTTTATTAATTGTTAACCTAATACTACTATTATTAGGGTTAACAATTAATAAACGCTCATACAGAGACCGAGAAAAAAATTCACCTTTTGAATGCGGATTTGACCCTTCAATTTATACTCGTGCTCCTTTTTCTATACGATTTTTCCTATTAGCCGTTATTTTCCTAATTTTTGATGTAGAAATTATTTTACTAATACCCCTAACCATAAACATTATTAATTCAAACACACATTGACCCTTAACAAGATCAATCAGATTTCTGATTATCCTACTATTAGGGCTATTACATGAATGAAACCAAGGTTCTTTAAATTGAATAAATTAATTAAATACTCAAAGATACAATAACCTAAATTTAATACTATGCGATGACTATTTTCTACAAACCACAAAGATATTGGTACATTATATTTTATCTTTGGTATTTGAGCAGGACTATTAGGAACTTCCCTAAGACTAATAATTCGAACTGAACTAGGACAACCTGGCTCTTTACTAAATGACGATCAACTTTACAATGTTGTAGTTACAGCCCATGGATTTATTATAATTTTTTTTCTAGTAATACCCATTATAATTGGAGGTTTTGGTAACTGACTTGTCCCTTTAATACTAGGAGCACCAGACATAGCTTTTCCTCGAATAAACAATATAAGATTTTGACTATTGCCACCTTCCTTAACACTACTTTTAGCTTCCTCAGCTGTTGAAAGGGGAGCAGGTACTGGATGAACAGTTTACCCCCCTCTTTCTAGAAATCTATCTCATGCAGGTCCTTCAGTTGACTTAGCCATTTTCTCTTTACATTTAGCAGGAGTATCCTCTATTTTAGGTGCCATTAATTTTATCACTACAATCCTAAATATACGATGAGAAGGGTTACAAATAGAACGACTACCTCTATTTGCTTGATCTGTATTTATTACTGCAATTTTACTCCTACTATCACTTCCTGTTTTAGCAGGAGCTATTACAATACTATTAACTGACCGAAACTTCAATACAACATTTTTTGACCCAAGAGGAGGAGGGGATCCTATTTTATACCAGCACTTATTCTGATTCTTTGGCCACCCAGAAGTATATATTTTAATTCTTCCTGCCTTTGGAATTATTTCCCATATTGTCTCCCACCACTCCTACAAAAAAGAAATTTTTGGTGCTTTAGGTATAATTTATGCAATACTCTCAATTGGTCTTTTAGGCTTTATTGTGTGAGCCCACCACATATTCACAGTAGGAATAGATGTAGATACCCGTGCCTACTTCACCTCAGCAACAATAATTATTGCTATCCCCACAGGTATTAAAGTATTTAGCTGATTAGCCACTATTTATGGCTCCCCTATTAAGTATAACACTCCTATGTTATGAGCTCTAGGGTTTATTTTTTTATTCACTGTTGGAGGTTTAACTGGAATTATTTTATCAAACTCCTCTTTAGACATTATACTTCATGACACATACTACGTCGTAGCACACTTCCATTATGTATTATCTATAGGGGCAGTTTTCGCTTTATTTGGAGGATTTAACCACTGATACCCTTTAATTACAGGACTAAGATTAAACCAACAATGAACCAAAGCACATTTTATAACAATATTCTTAGGGGTTAACGTAACTTTTTTCCCTCAACATTTTTTAGGGTTAGCAGGGATACCCCGACGCTACTCTGACTACCCAGACTGTTATACTAAATGAAATATAGTATCATCTATAGGGTCTATAATCTCCTTAACTAGAGTACTATTTTTTATCTTTATTGTTTGAGAAAGTTTAATCTCCCAACGAACAATTATTTGATCCAACCATATAACTACATCCCTTGAGTGGGATAACCGCCTACCAGTTGATTTCCATAGACTTCCTGAAACAGGAGCACTCTATATTTAAACTATGACCTACTGAGGACAATTAGGATTTCAAGATGCTTGTTCACCTCTAATAGAACAAATTATTTTCTTTCATGACCACGCTATATTTGCTATTATTATAGTTCTTACTATAGTTATATATATAGCAATAATTTTAATAACTAACAAATTTTCTTGTCTTAATATTACTGAAAGCCAAAAAATTGAGACTATCTGAACTATTGCTCCTGCAGTAATTTTACTATTACTAGCCTTACCCTCCTTACGACTACTTTACCTATTAGACGAAACTAATGACCCTTTAATTACAATTAAAACAATAGGGCACCAATGATATTGAAGCTATGAATACTCTGACTTTTTAGATATTGAATTTGACGCTTATATAACCCCTACTAATGAGTTAGACCTGGGTAAATTCCGTCTACTAGAAACAGACCACCACTTAATTCTCCCTATAAAAACTAACACACGAATCATTGTATCTTCCTCAGATGTTATTCATTCTTGAGCTGTTCCAGCATTGGGGGTAAAAGTAGACGCCATTCCTGGGCGATTAAACCAACTAATAATATACCCTAGTCGACCTGGACTTTACTATGGGCAATGCTCAGAAATCTGTGGGGCTAATCACTCATTTATACCTATTACTCTAGAAATTGTTAGTATAGAATATTTTATTAAATGATTAAACCTAATAAATGGGTAGAAAAGTTAGTTAATGTATAACATAAAATTGTCAATTTTAAATTACTAGTCAACTAGTACTTCTCATATGCCACAACTATCCCCCATCAACTGATTATTTTTATTCGCTATATTTTGATCAATTATAATTATTAACACATCTGTTATATGATGAAATACTAATAACCTATACATAATTAATAAAACTCCTAAAGCCAATATAAATATTAAGTATAATTGATAATATGATAGTAGACATCTTTTCCTCATTTGATGACCATAACTCAACTTTATTTTCAATCCATTTTATAACGTGGGTAATTTCCGTTTGATCCTTATTTTTTATTAATTCTTCTTATTGAATTACCCACTCCAATTTAACAAATATAATAAATTTACCTAAACAAGCCATTAATATCCAAACTACACGATCTTTTAGTATAAATTTAGGGGGTTTTAGATTAATAGCCTCTTCTTTATTTATCACTATTATTAATTTTAATATACTAGGGTTAATACCCTATGTTTTTAGCACTACAAGTCATCTAGCCATAACCTTTACCTTAGCTTTACCCCTATGACTATCCCTAATTATCTCATCCTATTTTAATAATCCCTATTCTAGTCTAGCCTTCATATTACCCCTAGGTACCCCTAGATTCTTAATCCCCTTCCTCCCCATTATTGAGAGTCTAAGAATCATAGTACGTCCTATTACTCTCTCCATTCGACTTGCAGCTAATATTAGAGCAGGGCACATTATTCTAACCTTAATTGGGGACTATTTAACAATTTCTATATTATCCAACAGATATATAATTTCAATACTAGTTATACTTATCCAAATTGGTTATTTTATTTTTGAGATTGGTATTGGTATTATCCAAGGATACATTTTCTCGCTACTAATTACATTATACACAGACGACCATCAATAGACAAACAACTAAATTATAGTAATTATTTAATTCTACTTAATAATAAAAACAACAATTGCGAAAATAATTATATAACAATTAAATATTAATATTAACCAATGCTCCAACATAAAAAAAATTAACTTATTAACATCAAAGATCCCTTGACCTCCCATTACTTCAAACCACCCCATATCAATAGTTTTTAAGCTCCTATTAGTCATATACTTAAACCCATTCAACACAGGGTAACAAATAAAAGTAGACAAAAACCATATTCTTCTATTAATATAGCTCAATACCCCAAAATTAATAACACTCCCTCCTTTATCTCAACACCCAAAAGATATTAATAAACTTATAATAATTATTAAAGGGACAATAAGCTTTATAAACCCAGGTAAAAAAAACTCTACCCTAAATAAGCAAAACAATTTCTGAAAAATAAATCCTCCTCATAGGGCACCTATTACTAATATTGATATAGGAAAAATCATTTTTTCATCATTATCATTAACATTACTATAAATTTCAGACCTCTCATTACCCCAAATAATATAAAAAGAAAAACGTATAGAGTATAAAACAGTTAAACAAACACCAAAAGCCCCTAATATAAATATCAATATATTTATATTGCCCGTAATTAAACCCTCAATAATTAAATCCTTAGAGTAAAACCCAGCAAGAAAAGGTATACCACATAAAGCCATATTTGAGATATTTAAAAATGTACAAGTAATAGGAAGTAAATTAGAAACATTATTAATCTGCCGCATATCTTGTTTACCCCTAAAACAATGAATAATATTCCCACCACATATAAATAATAAAGCCTTAAATATTGCATGAGTATACAAATGGAATAAAGCTAATATCGGCATTCCTAACCCCAAAGACATTATCATCACCCCCAATTGACTAAGAGTTGATAAAGCAATAATTTTCTTTATATCATATTCATACAAAGCACAAACCCCAGATATAATTGTAGTTATAATAGAAATATAAACCATAAATGTACTAAACCACCTATAACACCTCAAATATTCAAAAAATCGAATAAATAAAAAAACTCCAGCAGTAACTAAAGTAGAGGAATGGACTAAAGCCGAAACAGGAGTAGGGGCAGCTATAGCAGCAGGAAGCCACCTTCTAAAAGGAATCTGAGCCCTCTTAGTTATTCCAGCAACCATAATTAATAAATTAACATATATAAACCCGTGAAAATCCCACAAACATAACATATTCCAATGCCCCAACGTAATTAATACAGAAATAGCTCTTAAAATAAAACAATCTCCTACCCGATTTATCAAAACAGTTAATATGCCAGCAGCCAAAGATTTACTATTCTGATAATAAATAACTAAACAAAAAGACACCAACCCTAAACCATCCCACCCTAATAACAACGAAATTAATCTCGGGATAAAAATCAAAAAATTTATTGACATAACAAACAAAATAACAGTTAGACTAAAACGAAATAAATTAACATCCCCTCTTATATAAGAGATTGTAAAAACCATCACACAACCAGAAATAAAACAAACTAATCCTCTAAATCTACACCTTATCCAATCAATCACTAAATCAAATTCTACTCTTCTTCTTATACAACTCACTAGTTCCCACCTAAATAATAAACAAATGTTATTTATACATAAATAAACTGTTATTAAAGATATAAACAAAAATCAACTAAATAATATTATTCTAAAACATAACTCAACACCAATTAACTGAAACATAGTGAAGTAAAAAAATTTATCTATAAAGCCACAATTTATTATTTTACTATTTAAACTAACTTCACTAAAACAAAATAATTTTATTTAAATAACCAATATTTAATATAAAAAATAATATAGGATAAAAATGAAGTATTATTAATAAGTACTCACTAGAAACATTAACAAAACTTCCATTAGTAAAACTTATAATACTACCATGTTGAGTATTAACAAATATAACCAAATTATATAAGCCCCCCAAAAAAACTATCAACAAAATAATAATAATAAATCAATATCTATATGTATATATACAACAAAATAATATAACCTCCCTAATCAAATTAACAAAAGGAGGAGCTCCTATATTTGCAATACAAAATAAAAACCATCATAAACACATAATAGAATTGACATTAATTATACCTCCACAAAGGAATATCCTTCGACTTTTAAGCTTTTCATATATTAAATTAGCTAAACAAAACAAACCAGAAGAACAAAATCCATGAGAAATTATTATTAATATAGCCCCTTCTCAACCCCATATAAATTTTCTTAAACCTCCAGCTAATATAACCCCTATATGACCTACAGATGAGTAAGCAATCAAAGATTTAGTATCCCTTTGCCCTACACAAATAACAGCAGTTACTACCCCTCCCCATAAACAAATAATTATAAACACCCCACTAAATAATACTTCATTTAAAAAAAATACAGATATTATACGTAAAATACCATAACCCCCTAATTTTAATAAAACACCAGCTAAAATCATAGAACCCGCAATAGGGGCTTCTACATGTGCTTTAGGTAATCATAAATGGACAGAAAATATAGGAAGTTTTACTAAAAAAGCCCCCATAATCCCAAAAAATCATAAAACATTAACATTATATAAAACATCTAAACAATTTAAATAGTATACTAATAGTATACTAAAAGAGCAAAATAAATTACTTAATATAATTAAACTAACCAATAAAGGCAAAGAAGCTGTAATAGTATACAATATTATGTATATCCCCGCTTGAAGTCGTTCCGGCTGATACCCCCATCCAATGATTAAAACCAATGTAGGAATTAAAGAGATTTCAAAAAAAACATAAAAAAAAATAATATGTGTAGATAAAAAATATAAAATAACTACTAAACATAAAGACAATACAACTAAAGAAAATAAACTTCTTTTATTCCTTATATTTTTAACAGAATAATTTCTAGCTAAAAATATTAAAGAACTAATTCATAAACTAAGAACAATCAAGATCCCCCTCACACTATCACAATATAAATATTTACTATATACAATCCCCCATACATCAACATTTAAGTATTTTAAACAAAAAAAAGTTATCAACATCAAACATCAAAATCGCACCTGTCAAACTATATTACTCCTACTTAGTAAAACCAACCTAAATAAGCCAAAAATCATACCTAAAATTTATGTAAATTTAAAGATCTTACGTAATCATTACCATGTACACGAATCAGCCTAACTAACAAAGACAAGCCTAAACTAGCCTCCCTAACCCCAAACACGATAATCACTATAACAATTCTACAGTCATTACTAACTAGTCCCCACGTTAATAAAAAAGAAAAAATAATGCCCAATATTAAAATCTCAAATCTCAATAAAATATTTAAAACATGTTTTCACTGAAACAATAAAACAAAAAAGCCCCTCACATAAATAAAAATCCTTAATAAAAACTCCCCTCTTATAATCATACCTGTTATAATAGTTTAAATAAAAACATTGGTCTTGTAAACCAACATTAGATAATAAATCTTTATAACTAAGTTTTTAAGTGAATCGAACACTTCTAAAAAGTTTTCAAAACTTTTGATACCCTGTAAAACCTAATAATCTAAAAAATATAACCATAATAAATCTAAAAATGGACGAACTAAAAAAATCCTAAATCAGAGTAAACTCAGAACACGGCCAATAGACTCATAAGGAAACTCTACAGGACAACCTCCAATCCAAGTCAACAAAAAAAAACAACCTACTATCAACCAAAAATTAAATTGGCTAAAAATATTATACACAGACCCCCGACAACCTCCTACATGTAATAAAGGTAAAAAGAATAAGATACAAATAGATATAACCAATCTTACTACTCCCCCAAGCTTTCTGGGAATTGAACGTAAAATAGCATACGCAAACAGAAAGTATCATTCAGGTTTAATATGTAAAGGGGTTACTAAAGGATTAGCAGGAATGAAATTTTCAGAATCACCTAAAATATTAGGGAATAATAAACTAATCTCAACTAACAATAATAACATAATAAAAAACCCAAATAAATCTTTATAAGTGTAGTATTGATGGAAAGGAATTTTATCTAAGTCCCTGTTAATTCCTAAAGGATTATTACTCCCTCTCTGATGTAAAAATAAAAGATGTAGTATAACCATTGCAAGTAATACAAAAGGTAACAAAAAATGAAAACAAAAAAATCGACTAAGAGTTGCGTTATCCACAGAAAACCCCCCTCAAATCCAATACACTGTTATTTCTCCTACATAAGGGATAGCGGATACTAAATTGGTAATCACCGTGGCCCCCCAAAAAGATATTTGACCTCAAGGTAAAACATAACCTACAAACGCAGTACCTATAACTAAAAACAATAAAATTACACCAATATTCCAAGTCTCCACCATTACGTATGAACCATAGTAAATACCACGAGCAACATGAAAATATAAACAAATAAAAAAGAAAGATGCACCATTAGCATGAGTGTACCGTAAGACCCAACCGTAATTTACATCACGCATAATGTGTACAACAGAATCGAAAGCTATCTCAACACAAGAAGTATAATGTATAGCCAAAAATAAACCTCTAGCGATTTGAACAATTAAACACAAACCTAATAAAGAGCCAAAATTTCACCAAACCGATAAATTTACAGGAGCAGGTAAATCAACAAGAGCACCATTTACAATCTTCAAAATAGGATGATTTTTACGTAATGAACTAAGCATAATTATTTAAATTTAAAAACCCGTAAAGGCCCCTCACAATAATAACAAATTTTAACAACCCTAATTAACACAAATAGTAAAACAACCCCTAAGAGTAAATAGCATAAAAAATTGTCATACATTATAATTATTCTACCCCCCCCTATTCTTATACATCTATAGTCAAATAAAGCTAAATCTTTACCCTCTACTCTAACTAATTCTTTAGTCACAAAAAAATTTATTATAAAAAACCCAAAAAATATAATGAAAAAATATATAAAAACTTTACTAGACAAAAAAATTAAATTGGGAATTAAACTAATGACATATATGAATATTACAAGCAACCCACCAATATAAACTAAAAAAAGTAAATAACCATACCAAGAAAAAGTAATTATACCAATTAAGCCCCTCACAAATAAAGTTATTATTATAAGTATAAACCCAAGCCTTAAAGGCTGAACTACTATTAAACAAATACTACTTATAGAAAACCCTAAAGAAATTATAAACAATAAACTCATTTCAAAAGATAAGTACTAAACTCAATTTCTAACTTCCAATGTTAATATTTTAATTAAATTATCTTCTGTAATTGACCAAATAAATACATATAACCAAAAAAATTAAAATATTTAATACTCTAGGCAAATACCTTTTTCAAATTAAGTATATTAATAAATCATAACGATAACGAGGGTACCTGGCACGAACTCAAATAAATAATCAAGCAACAATACTAACAAACAAACATAACCCTATCCCATAACCTCTAACAAAAATTACTCCCCCAAAAAATAGACTCACTACTAAAACCCTTATAAACAAAATATTACTATATTCAGCTATAAATAACACTGCAAACCCTACTCCCCCATACTCAACATTAAAACCAGACACTAACTCTGACTCTCCTTCCGCAAAATCAAAAGGAGCACGATGAGTCTCAGCCACACATGAAACAAATCATATCAGTAGCATAAAAAAATTAACAAAAAAAATTCAAACAAAACTCTGATATTTTATCACCAAACTTAATCTCATCCTACCCACTAAAACTAAACAACTTAACAAAATTAAAGACATACTCACTTCATACGAAATCCTTTGAGCAACAGCCCGCACAGAACCCAATAAAGCATATTTAGAATTGGAAAACCACCCAGCCCCTATTACACTATACACACCTAAACTTGAAACACACAAAAATAAAAGTATACTTATCCCCCCTATTCTACACATAAAATAATTATTGTACAAAATTCATAATACTAACCCTAAAAATAAACTTATAAAAGGACAAATTAAAAAAGGAAAAGTATTAACTATTGTGGGCTTAACTAATTCTTTACTGAATAGTTTAACTGCATCAGCTAAGGGTTGAGGTAAGCCTATTAACCCTACTTTATTTGGGCCTTTTCGCAACTGGAAATAGCTCAAACCTTTTCGCTCCAATAAAGTAAAAAAAGCAACAGCTAAAAGTGCACAAATAAATGCTACAATACTAGATAATAATTCCACCAACATTATTAGGAAGAATAATATCTATTCCCTAATAGGAGCTTAAATCCTATGCACTGCTCTGCCATCCTAATAATTACAAAGTAAGACTACTAAAATCTTATAAAATAAACCTAAATTATTCACATCATTCTGCCAACTTTGTATTATAATAAAATATTTAGCTTTCTTTGGTCCTCTCGTACTAAAAGAAGCAATAATCAAATTAAAAGATAGAAACCAACCTGGCTCACGCCGGTCTGAACTCAGATCATGTAAAGTTTTAAAAATCGAACAGATTTACCTTATTAAAGCTTCTGCACCTTAAGGTTACTTTAATCCAACATCGAGGTCGCAATCTCATTTTTCAATAAGAACTCTCTAAATGAATTACGCTGTTATCCCTATGGTAACTATATTATAAGCAATAACTTATTGGTTACTTTATTCAACAATATGTAAATTTAAGGAAGTTACTAAATTAAATTTATTCCTTAATCACCCCAATTAAAATTTATATACTACCTCACTAATAAAAAGTTTAGCAATAATAAAATTATAAGCTCAATAGGGTCTTCTCGTCCCTTTAAAAAATACAAGCTTTTTCACTATAAAAATTAAATTCTAACAAATAAAGTAGAGACAGATTAACCTTCGTCAAACCATTCATTCTAGCCTCAAATTATAAGGCAAATTATTATGCTACCTTAGTACAGTTAAAATACCGCAGCTGTTAAAAAAATTAATATTCACCGAGCAGGCCCGACTCTTTATTTAAAATTAACAAAGAGACATGTTTTTGATAAACAGGCGAGATTAATATTTGCCGAATTCCTTTACTCTATTTAATAAATACTAATAATATAAACTATACCCATTTATAATAATCAATATATTTATAACATAGCAAACAATACTCATACTAACATTATAACTAATTATATTAAATTAATAAATATTTATTAACTATTTTACACGAATTAAAATTGTAAACAAAATTTAAACTACTTTTAAAGAAAAAAATTATTAATTCTACTTAAATTACAATACTATTTAATAAATTCTATAAAATTATATAAAGCTTATCCCCTATATAACAAGCTTATATTAAACAACATAATTGTTTTAATATAACAACACTTAAATGTTCATATTAATAAACTAGCTATCATAAAAAACGATAAACATTTCATTACCACTTAATAATCAATATATAACTATGCAACGTTAACATATACTTATTAAGTAAATCCTTTTACTTCGAGAACTTATTATTCAATAATCAAAATCATCAATCCATTATACAAAAGGTACGAACATAAATTTCTACTAAAATATAAATATACATCAATAATAATCCTTTACAGTACTCTCTACAACAATCCCTCTATACTATTTATACTAAATAAACAAACAATTTGAATTACCTAAATATATGTACATATTAACAAACAATATACTTTACAAAACTAACTTACAATTCAGATCTCTCAACGAGTTATACTACACATTAAGTTTCAAAATAAAATATAAATAATTACGAGAAAGTATAACAACTCATTCATAGATTTACAATCTACCGACTTAGATCGACCACCTCGTAACAAGACTTAAACAATACTTATTTATTAAAGGCCTTGAAAGCCCTCAGTTTAAATTAACTTAAAATCTTTATATCCTATTTAAACTATTTAAACCTTTTGTTTGGAAAACAAACATACTTATTATACTAATAAAATAAAATATTCTTAATACTTATATATCAGTATACTAAAAGATTGAAAATCTCATGTGCCTTACACTATAAGAACATTATTATAGTACAAAGTTTTTTCAAGAAGAGTATATATATAATATGCATCATTATATTTAAATATAGCTTATTAGCCATATCTCGAAAATTACTATTTTTATATTCCCTTACTCTATTGCGCCGTGTATATAACACACTCTAAACATTTATCTAGCAACAGATAAGATATCTAGATATCCTGAGGTCCATCTATATTTATATAAAGAGACTACATTTTTATTTAAGATAATCACCCTCTCTTATAAAACAGATTATGAATCATATATAAGTATATATAAAATTAGCCTTTACTATAGAATTTTATATGATAAGTATTAATTTCTATATATTTCTTTAAATAAAAGAATATATATATATATACATATCTTAACTATAAATATAAATATATATTTTCAGTAAAAAAAAAGCCCTCTTACAACCCCCTTTTTAATTTACACTTTTATTAAAGTAAATTTTCCCAATGAGTAAAATTTTCTAATATCAATATTTTAACAACAAACAATATCTTACTTAATAAAAATGAAATAAATATATGTATGTGTATATAAATAGGTATGACTCGAAACCCCTTTCACCTAGTAGAATATAGCCCATGGCCCTTAACGGGCTCTTTAGGTGCAATATTTTTAACTCTTGGTATAACTTCTTGATTTCATAATCACGGAGTTATTACTATATCCTTAGGCCTATTCCTAATTATAATAACTATATTTCAATGATGACGAGATATTATCCGAGAAAGTACTTTTCAAGGTTATCACACTATAAAAGTATCCTTAGGTATACGTATGGGCATAATTTTATTTATTACATCAGAAGTTTGTTTTTTCTTTGCATTCTTTTGAGCTTACTTTCATAGTAGCCTTGCACCAAACACAGAAGTTGGCGCTTGTTGACCCCCTATTTATATCCACCCCTTAAACCCTTTCCAAGTCCCTCTCTTAAATACTGCAATTCTTTTAGCCTCAGGGGTGACTGTCACCTGAGCCCATCATTCCCTTATAGCAGGAAACCATAAAGAAGTTACACAATCCATAATCCTTACAATCATTTTAGGGATATATTTTACAGTACTTCAAGCTCAAGAATATATAGAAACTTCATTTTCTATCTCAGATAGTGTTTATGGTGCTACTTTTTTTGTCGCCACAGGATTCCACGGCCTACATGTTATAATTGGATCAATATTTTTACTTACCTGCCTACTACGAATTTTATATCACCATTTCTCAACTGATCACCATTTTGGCTTCGAAGCAGCTGCTTGATACTGACATTTTGTAGATGTTGTATGATTAATTTTATACACTTGTATCTATTGATGGGGCTCTTAAACTATTAAGTGGCCGAATTTTAAGCACTAGACTTTTAATCTAGATAATGATTTTTAAATAATCCTTAATAACATTAAATAAGAATTGATATATCATATATGATTTCGGCTCATACCTAGGTGTAATACACCCTTATTTACCCCAAAAATTAACATGACAAAGGTAATTAGGAATAAAATAAAGCTGCTAACTTTATTTTGAGCAACTCGACATTGTTCTACCTTTTATGAACAACAAATTTTTTCCCTCCAATTTCTTATTCATTACAATTATAATTATAGGTACCCTTTTTTCCCTATCCTCATCCCATTGACTAACCATGTGAATAGGCTTAGAATTAAATTTAATGGGATTTTTACCCTTAATAAATATTAAAGGTAAAATGCTAGAAGCTGAAGCTTCTATAAAATACTTTATTATTCAAAGAATAAGGTCCAGGGTTCTTATTATTTCTTCTGTAATTATATATAGATATAGGCTATCCTGATACTCAATATTCACAAATAACACCATCAGAACTTTAATTATACTATCCCTAATTTTAAAACTTGGAGGGGCCCCTCTTCATTTCTGACTACCTAGAATTACTAAACAAATATCATGAAGTATCTTATTCTTGATACTCACATGACAAAAACTCGCCCCTTTATTTATACTAGCTCTCGTAAATTCAAATCTTTTTATTATATTAATAATCTCAATGCTCTCTACAATTATAGGAAGACTAATAGCATTAAATCAAACCAACATCCAACTAATTATGACATACTCCTCAATCTCCCACTTAGGGTGAATATTATCCATAATTTCTATTAATAGTTCGTTAAGTTTAATTTATTTCACCAATTATATTATTATTTCCATCCCTTTAATAGCTATACTAAGGAGATACATTGGTAACCATTTATTTATTTTAAGTAAAAAAAATAAAATAAATACCATGATTATTATCTCACTTGTGCTCTCATTAGGGGGACTCCCTCCTTTACTTGGTTTTATATCAAAACTAATCATCCTTATTACACTAATTAATATAAAACTAATATTATTAAGTTTATTATTATTTATTGGAACTCTCATTAGCCTATACTTTTACTTAAACATATCACTAATATTAATAATTAAGTCTTATAATACTTTTTATACTCAAGAATACACCACTTTATACAACCCCATTTTAACATTAAATATTCTTAGCTCTTTTATTATTTATCCCTTAATAATTATATTTATTAAATATGCGATGACTATTTTCTACAAACCACAAAGATATTGGTACATTATATTTTATCTTTGGTATTTGAGCAGGACTATTAGGAACTTCCCTAAGACTAATAATTCGAACTGAACTAGGACAACCTGGCTCTTTACTAAATGACGATCAACTTTACAATGTTGTAGTTACAGCCCATGGATTTATTATAATTTTTTTTCTAGTAATACCCATTATAATTGGAGGTTTTGGTAACTGACTTGTCCCTTTAATACTAGGAGCACCAGACATAGCTTTTCCTCGAATAAACAATATAAGATTTTGACTATTGCCACCTTCCTTAACACTACTTTTAGCTTCCTCAGCTGTTGAAAGGGGAGCAGGTACTGGATGAACAGTTTACCCCCCTCTTTCTAGAAATCTATCTCATGCAGGTCCTTCAGTTGACTTAGCCATTTTCTCTTTACATTTAGCAGGAGTATCCTCTATTTTAGGTGCCATTAATTTTATCACTACAATCCTAAATATACGATGAGAAGGGTTACAAATAGAACGACTACCTCTATTTGCTTGATCTGTATTTATTACTGCAATTTTACTCCTACTATCACTTCCTGTTTTAGCAGGAGCTATTACAATACTATTAACTGACCGAAACTTCAATACAACATTTTTTGACCCAAGAGGAGGAGGGGATCCTATTTTATACCAGCACTTATTCTGATTCTTTGGCCACCCAGAAGTATATATTTTAATTCTTCCTGCCTTTGGAATTATTTCCCATATTGTCTCCCACCACTCCTACAAAAAAGAAATTTTTGGTGCTTTAGGTATAATTTATGCAATACTCTCAATTGGTCTTTTAGGCTTTATTGTGTGAGCCCACCACATATTCACAGTAGGAATAGATGTAGATACCCGTGCCTACTTCACCTCAGCAACAATAATTATTGCTATCCCCACAGGTATTAAAGTATTTAGCTGATTAGCCACTATTTATGGCTCCCCTATTAAGTATAACACTCCTATGTTATGAGCTCTAGGGTTTATTTTTTTATTCACTGTTGGAGGTTTAACTGGAATTATTTTATCAAACTCCTCTTTAGACATTATACTTCATGACACATACTACGTCGTAGCACACTTCCATTATGTATTATCTATAGGGGCAGTTTTCGCTTTATTTGGAGGATTTAACCACTGATACCCTTTAATTACAGGACTAAGATTAAACCAACAATGAACCAAAGCACATTTTATAACAATATTCTTAGGGGTTAACGTAACTTTTTTCCCTCAACATTTTTTAGGGTTAGCAGGGATACCCCGACGCTACTCTGACTACCCAGACTGTTATACTAAATGAAATATAGTATCATCTATAGGGTCTATAATCTCCTTAACTAGAGTACTATTTTTTATCTTTATTGTTTGAGAAAGTTTAATCTCCCAACGAACAATTATTTGATCCAACCATATAACTACATCCCTTGAGTGGGATAACCGCCTACCAGTTGATTTCCATAGACTTCCTGAAACAGGAGCACTCTATATTTAAACTATGACCTACTGAGGACAATTAGGATTTCAAGATGCTTGTTCACCTCTAATAGAACAAATTATTTTCTTTCATGACCACGCTATATTTGCTATTATTATAGTTCTTACTATAGTTATATATATAGCAATAATTTTAATAACTAACAAATTTTCTTGTCTTAATATTACTGAAAGCCAAAAAATTGAGACTATCTGAACTATTGCTCCTGCAGTAATTTTACTATTACTAGCCTTACCCTCCTTACGACTACTTTACCTATTAGACGAAACTAATGACCCTTTAATTACAATTAAAACAATAGGGCACCAATGATATTGAAGCTATGAATACTCTGACTTTTTAGATATTGAATTTGACGCTTATATAACCCCTACTAATGAGTTAGACCTGGGTAAATTCCGTCTACTAGAAACAGACCACCACTTAATTCTCCCTATAAAAACTAACACACGAATCATTGTATCTTCCTCAGATGTTATTCATTCTTGAGCTGTTCCAGCATTGGGGGTAAAAGTAGACGCCATTCCTGGGCGATTAAACCAACTAATAATATACCCTAGTCGACCTGGACTTTACTATGGGCAATGCTCAGAAATCTGTGGGGCTAATCACTCATTTATACCTATTACTCTAGAAATTGTTAGTATAGAATATTTTATTAAATGATTAAACCTAATAAATGGGTAGAAAAGTTAGTTAATGTATAACATAAAATTGTCAATTTTAAATTACTAGTCAACTAGTACTTCTCATATGCCACAACTATCCCCCATCAACTGATTATTTTTATTCGCTATATTTTGATCAATTATAATTATTAACACATCTGTTATATGATGAAATACTAATAACCTATACATAATTAATAAAACTCCTAAAGCCAATATAAATATTAAGTATAATTGATAATATGATAGTAGACATCTTTTCCTCATTTGATGACCATAACTCAACTTTATTTTCAATCCATTTTATAACGTGGGTAATTTCCGTTTGATCCTTATTTTTTATTAATTCTTCTTATTGAATTACCCACTCCAATTTAACAAATATAATAAATTTACCTAAACAAGCCATTAATATCCAAACTACACGATCTTTTAGTATAAATTTAGGGGGTTTTAGATTAATAGCCTCTTCTTTATTTATCACTATTATTAATTTTAATATACTAGGGTTAATACCCTATGTTTTTAGCACTACAAGTCATCTAGCCATAACCTTTACCTTAGCTTTACCCCTATGACTATCCCTAATTATCTCATCCTATTTTAATAATCCCTATTCTAGTCTAGCCTTCATATTACCCCTAGGTACCCCTAGATTCTTAATCCCCTTCCTCCCCATTATTGAGAGTCTAAGAATCATAGTACGTCCTATTACTCTCTCCATTCGACTTGCAGCTAATATTAGAGCAGGGCACATTATTCTAACCTTAATTGGGGACTATTTAACAATTTCTATATTATCCAACAGATATATAATTTCAATACTAGTTATACTTATCCAAATTGGTTATTTTATTTTTGAGATTGGTATTGGTATTATCCAAGGATACATTTTCTCGCTACTAATTACATTATACACAGACGACCATCAATAGACAAACAACTAAATTATGGTAATTATATCTAAAGATATAATTACCACCTTAACACCTTCAACGTTACGCTCTAAAAATTTAAGCTATTTAAATAAAGTTATATTCAAAACTAATTAATTATATAATTATTTTCTCAATGTAAGTGAGACACATTATTTTTATGTTAAATCTTGTATTAAATCCAGGAACAGCTTCCGCTACCCCTACTATGTTACGACTTATCTTATTTTTCAACAAGAGCGACGGGCGATATGTACGCGTTATAAAACCTAATTCATAAAAACCCACTATTTATATTTGTTTTTATTACTACCAAGTCCATCTTCATAATTCAATTACATAAACTAATCTGATTAAAAATTATAAATTGTAGCTCACTTTAAACCTTTTTCATTAGCTGCATTTTGACTTGACATAACAACCATTTACGTTATTAAGTTTTTTCCAAAATTTTTACAAAATAAACTGACGACAGCAATACACAAACTGATATTTCAAAAAAAAGTAAGTATAAATTGAGGATTATCAAATTAATAAGCAAACTCCCCTGGAAGGATATATAACACCGCCAAGCCTTTTAAGTTTCAAATACACACATACAAATTAAACATACTACTTATATTTATACTACTTAAGTAATAAATTTTTTAAAATAAGGGATAATAGGGTCTCTAATCCTAGTTTACAACTCCCATTTTCAAAGAATCTAATCATAGAATAATATTGTTAATAGTAGTAATTAAATTTTACCTACAATTACTACTCTCATCTATTCTAATAAATTTACAAAATGAAATTATTACTACTTTATTTTATACTATATAAATATAAATTAAAAATATAGGTGTAACCGCAGCTGCTGGCACCTATTTAACCACTTCTAAATACATTAACTATATCAAACTTTCATCCATTGTATAAATATAAATACTGCGTAGCTCATTAACACCATATTAGTAGTATACTAATAGAACAAATTATTACTCAATAAATATTAAATAAATATAAATAACAATAATGTTAAGCAAAACGATTTTTTAAACCTAGCATATATAAACTTAGTAATAACCTATATCATAACCAAAGCCAAATTAATATAATAAAGAAATATTTAACTATTTATTTTCGGGGTATGAACCCAACAGCTTATATTAGCTTACTTTATTAAGTCTCAACACACACATGTTTCTTAAAGTTTGCAACTTAACATTTTAAATAAACTACAAGACCTACAAATATATTACAAAAAAAGGAGTGAACCTTTTCCTTAAAATCCAAAAATTTACGTGCCTTACACCATAATGTAATTAAAACATTATTATAGTACAAAGTTTTTTCAAGAAGAGTATATATATAATATGCATCATTATATTTAAATATAGCTTATTAGCCATATCTCGAAAATTACTATTTTTATATTCCCTTACTCTATTGCGCCGTGTATATAACACACTCTAAACATTTATCTAGCAACAGATAAGATATCTAGATATCCTGAGGTCCATCTATATTTATATAAAGAGACTACATTTTTATTTAAGATAATCACCCTCTCTTATAAAACAGATTATGAATCATATATAAGTATATATAAAATTAGCCTTTACTATAGAATTTTATATGATAAGTATTAATTTCTATATATTTCTTTAAATAAAAGAATATATATATATATACATATCTTAACTATAAATATAAATATATATTTTCAGTAAAAAAAAAGCCCTCTTACAACCCCCTTTTTAATTTACACTTTTATTAAAGTAAATTTTCCCAATGAGTAAAATTTTCTAATATCAATATTTTAACAACAAACAATATCTTACTTAATAAAAATGAAATAAATATATGTATGTGTATATAAATAGGT